AGATATAAGATATGGAATTATAGTCTAAATAGAATCGTGATCTAAAGAGATCCATTAACCTAAGTGCAAAAATAGACCCATCAATCAGCTGATTCGTTATAATTTAGTGATTGCCTTCGGTACCGGTATAAAATAACAGAAAAAGAGGCGAAGGCTGGTTTTGCAAACATGAATAGAATGTTTCTAACAGTTTTCATATTTTCTATTTATCCACCTAACCTCAAAAGAAAGATCTTTCTTTGACTTTGATGAAAATTTATCTATTTTTTATAGTTATAATTAGAATTAATTGGTCGTTCCTATCCAATAATCTACTAGTACCGGCTCGCTATTCACTCGGTTTTTGGATCATAATCATTATGTAGGAGAGATGGCCGAGTGGTTGAAGGCGTAGCATTGGAACTGCTATGTAGGCTTTTGTTTACCGAGGGTTCGAATCCCTCTCTTTCCGTACCTTCATCTAATTCACTGATCTTACTAACCAAAAGAGTAAAATAGCACTATATAAAATTATATTCCAACACAAAACAGTTAGACCTTTCTTTGATATATATTTTATTCCTAATTACTGTGTCACGGAAAATACTGAAAGGAAAAGAGTAGACAAGGAATGAAAACCTCCCTCCCGTTCTATGATACCTAAATCGGAGAAAAATCCAGATCAAACTCTTATTTATCTTAACCTTAGGTTAATTTACTTCGACGAAAGGGATCAAAATTGTCCGAACCCTTGTGATTTTTTATTTTCTTTTCGTTAGGTTTAGGTCTGGCGCGAATAATATTCTACGACCAGCAATTCATTTATTTTCAAACCGACCCATTTACTATCTATTATTTGATTGACTAATCCTTTATATTGGAATGGTTGAAGAGTCAAATGTTTTGGCATTTCGTCCTGAGAGGATGAATCGAAAGAATTTTGAATCAGAGCTCTAGAGTTTTGTTCATCCCTCGCCGTAATAATATCTCGGGGTTTGCAGCGATAACTTGGTATATCTACTATACGACCATTGACTAAAATATGTCTATGGTTAACCAATTGACGGGCTCCAGGAATAGTCGGAGCCATACCCAATCGAAAAAGGATGTTATCCAAGCGCATTTCAAGTAATTGGAGTAAAACCTGACCTGTTGACCCCTTGGCTTTGCCGGCGATACGAACGTATTTAAGTAATTGTCGTTCTGTAAGACCATAATGAAAACGCAACTTTTGTTTTTCTTCTAGACGAATACGATATTGAGATTTTTTACCGGAACGTGATTGGTTTCTAAGATCACTTCCGGCTCTAGGCCTTTTATTAGTTAGTCCCGGTAAAGCTCCCAGGCGGCGTATTTTTTTGAAACGAGGTCCCCGGTAACGCGACATAAAGACTCCTTATTCTTATTTATATTGAATTCTTATTGATGAAATTTCATTTTACAGAATAAACCTAAACTAAAACTGAACTAAATGATAAATGAAGCGAAGTTTACGGAAGTAGTGTACTTGTACTCTAAAGAATAATTAGATGAATAAATATCCAGACCTTTCTATTCTATATATATATTCTATATATATTCTATATAAAGATTCTATATAGATAAAAAATAGATAAAAGGGATTCTTTTCATGGCATAGTTGTAAGTTCCTATAAGATAAAAAATATATTTTTCAATATTATTTGATTTCGGATTTCAAAAGGGCATTCTCAATCATGTAAAAACTCGAAGAAAATAAATAGAGAAAAGCCGGCTATCGGAATCGAACCGATGACCATCGCATTACAAATGCGATGCTCTAACCTCTGAGCTAAGCAGGCTCACATAAGATAAATTCTACCTGCATAGGGATTCAATAAACTATTGTTAGCTATTAATTAATATACTTATATTTGCATTCTTGGCGATTCCTATTAGCTAGTCATAATGAATATGACTATCGAAAAAATAGAATATAGAATTGAAAGGAAATATTCAATACTCATACTTACCATAGACCATAGAATATAACGATTAATCTATCGATATATAATTTTAGTTTTTTTTCTCACATCACAATTATATAGTACAATTCTATAGTATAGCATTTAATATTAAAAAATATTCGATTCGATCTATTTTTAGATTAAATCATTTTAGTTTTTGCTTTCAAATGATATTTGAAAGTCTTTTTATTACACTTCTATATTTTATTTCATATCATATATATATATTTTTTATATTTATAAATATTTTATTTCTAAATGGAATGATTTGTTTTAAATAATTATAAATTATTGCGCTTTGATTCGTAAAGATGGAAGATCAGACGAAAAAAAGAATCGACCGTTCAAGTATTCCAAATTGCATGGGAAAAACGAGCAGAAGAGAGACATATATACGTGGTATATCTCCATCTATATTGAATTGCAGATACAGAAATGATAGAATCGTTTCTGATTGGACCAAATGCGGGTGCGGGTTTCCTATAGAAGATGAAAGAAGATAGCCAAGAAATAAAAGAGGAGAAAAACTTTTTCGA